TATACATTATATTTTTATTGATAACAATATATATGCTAATTATATGATACTTATTAGTGCCCTGCGGTTGAGTTTTTTCTGGTTTTGGGGTTTGACAGAAACATAGAATTTGACCTATAAAGGGGGTAAGGGGGTTTGTCGCGTAAAAACGTCCTGCGTTTATTGTGTAAGGGGGGGATATCTCAGGGATGTAAGGTCTAACTAAATACCTTATGCACCTGAAAACACTTATGCAATTCTTTAATAAATGTATTTAAAACCTTACATTTATTATACTTTGGACACAAGTGATAAATGTTCAACCCTATTAATTAACATTACGACAGAAGTGTTAACATGCCAAGTGAAAGTGACCCTAAAAAAGAGAACCCCATGCCTTTTGGAGTGAACGCTCGGCATGGGGGGTAAAGGATATATATGGGTACCAACATTAATCAGATGCCAGTATAATTATCCGATAGGGGAGTAATTTAATATTATGGCCCTGAAATAGGAACCAGATGCCAGTAATAGTTCATATTGTGAACCCCCACGATTATTGTCCCTGACCATCAAGGACCGTTGACATTTAATTAAATCGTTGGTGGTTTCTTACTGCATTGATTAATTGTGATCCAATTACTGTTGAGATGGGCATAGGAGATGCTTTTAAAGGAGGTGTGGGTATTATTCAATTTCCTGGTACTAAATAATATTTCTTTATGAATAAAGAATTTAATGCTTTTTGTACATCTTAGTTTATTGTTGTTGTATTCTAGTTTAGATTAAATCGTATTGGAATTTCCAACTACCGCACTTAATGCGTTGGTGTATCTTACATTTTTATTACTAAATAATATATATTAAATAATACATAACATATACCAGTACATTTATATGTATATATTTATATTTATTTACTTACAGCAGTACATAATATGTATTATTACATATGTATGCATTTACACCTATATATGCATAATAATGCATAATATGTACTAGTACATATATGTATAATAATGCATAATATGTACTAGTACATATATGTATAATAATGCATAATATGTACTAGTACATATATGTATAATAATGCATAATATGTACTAGTACATATATGTATAATAATGCATAATATGTACTAGTACATATATGTATAATAATGCATAATATGTACTAGTACATATATGTATAATAATGCATAATATGTACTAGTACATATATGTATAATAATGCATAATATGTACTAGTACATATATGTATAATAATGCATAATATGTACTAGTACATATATGTATAATAATGCATAATATGTACTAGTACATATATGTATAATAATGCATAATATGTACTAGTACATATATGTATAATAATGCATAATATGTACTAGTACATATATGTATGTATAATAATACATAGCATGTATTAGTAAATATATGTATACACTTATATCTGTATATGTATAATAATACATAATGTATACTAGTATACATATATGTTTACTATAAATATAAATCATGTGTTGTATATATTTATATGTTACATTTTGTGTTGCAGAGAATAGTTTAGATTAGAATCCTAGCTTTGGGAGTTAGGGGTAGGAGTTAAAATCTCTTTCTCTGGCGTTAGGAAGGGTTTTATCCTTCGATCTCCGGATTACAAGACCGGTGCTTTATTGTTAAGCTACTAAGGCAGTTTCATTTAAGTAGTTTATTCTCTATTCAGCCTGTGATAGGAAATAAAACGAGAAAGAGTATGAAATAAAGTACTGATGCAATTTGTCCGATGATAATGTATGGGTGTTCTACTGGTATTCCTCCGATTCATGTCAGAATGCCCATGTCAGCTACTAAAGTTCAGAATAATAGTTGTGTGGCTGGGCGGAATGTTAGTCCTCGTTGTTTTGATGTATGAAGGATTGGAACCACTATTAATACTAAGATAGAAAATAATAAGGCAAGTACTCCTCCTAGTTTATTTGGAATAGATCGTAGAATAGCGTAAGCGAATAGGAAATATCATTCTGGTTTAATGTGTGGAGGGGTAACTAGTGGATTTGCTGGTGTAAAATTTTCTGGGTCTCCTAGAAGATTGGGGGAAAATAATGCAAGTGATGTTAGTGCAAGTAGTATTGTGGCAAAGCCTAGAAGGTCTTTTACAGTGAAGTAGGGGTGGAATGGGATTTTGTCTGCGTTTGAATTTAAGCCTATTGGGTTGTTTGACCCGGTTTCGTGTAGGAATAGTAGGTGTAGGATTATTGCACCTGTGACAACGAAAGGCAGTAAGAAGTGGAAAGCAAAAAATCGTGTTAGTATTGCGTTATCTACTGAAAATCCCCCTCAAATTCATTGTACTAAATTATCTCCAATGTAGGGTACAGCGGAGAGTAGGTTTGTGATTACTGTTGCGCCTCAAAAGGATATTTGTCCTCATGGTAGAACGTATCCTACGAAGGCAGTTATTATTACTAGTAGAAATAACACTACTCCTGTATTTCAGGTCTCTATGAATAAGTATGATCCATAGTATAGTCCTCGAGCAATGTGAAGATATAGGCAAATGAAGAAAAAAGATGCTCCATTTGCGTGTATGTTTCGGATTAGCCATCCGTAATTTACGTCACGGCAAATATGGGCTACTGAGGAGAATGCTATAGTAATGTCGGATGTGTAATGTATAGCTAGGAATAATCCTGTAAGGATTTGTGTAATTAAGCATAGCCCTAGAAGGGAGCCAAAATTTCATCAGGCTGAAATGTTTGATGGGGCTGGAAGGTCAATTAGTGCGTCATTGACAATTTTTAGTAGTGGGTGTGTTTTTCGTAGGCTTGCCATAAGGTTTTTATAGTTGAATAACAACGGCGGTTTTTCAAGTCGTAGGTCTTGGTTAAAATCCTAGTAAAAATTATGACTTATTTAATATCTTTATTTTTAATTGGGTTGATTGTTGGAATGGTTGCTGTGGCTTCTAACCCCGCTCCTTATTTTGCGGCTTTGGGGCTGGTAGTTTCGGCAGGGGTTGGGTGTGGGATTTTGGCGGGGCATGGTGGGTCGTTTTTGTCTTTAATTTTATTTTTGATTTATTTGGGGGGAATGTTAGTAGTATTTGCTTATTCAGCTGCTTTGGCTGCTGAACCATATCCAGAGGCGTGAGGAGGTTGGTCAGTAATTGTGTACATATTGGTTTATATAACAGGTGTAGTTGTGGCGGGGGCTTGTATGTGAGGTGGTTGGTATGAAGGTTTTTGGGTAATGGAAAGCTTTAAAGAATTTATAGTGGTGCGTGGAGATACTTCCGGAGCAGCTTTTATGTATTCTTTTGGTGGTGGGATACTAGTAATTAGTGCTTGGGTGTTATTATTAACGCTTTTTGTAGTGTTAGAGTTGACGCGTGGTCTTAGTCGTGGTACGTTGCGAGCAGTTTAAATAGTTGTTAGGAAGATAGCGACTAGGGTAGATAGTAGGAATGTTATGAAGTAGGTTTTGATTAAGCCTTGTTGGGTGTTGCTTGTTATAACTGCTATTTTTATTTGGGAAGAGGCTAAACCTTTAGGCCCAGTGGTTTCAAATCATGCTTGGTCAATTAATTGGTTTGCTGCTGTCTGACCTAAGATTAGATTTAATTTAGGGATCAGACGGTGGACAATTGAGGGGAAGAAACCTAGTATATTTGAGAAGTGGTGGGCGGTTTGTGTTGGTATGGTTTTTATTTGTTTTGATGCTATATGTGTGAGTTCTATTGCTGTAAGAAGTCCAATTAGTGTGACTAGTAGGGCAGCTATTTTAAGGGAGAGGGGTATTGTTATAATAGGATTTTTTATTGGTGGGAAATTTGAGGTAATAATTAGGCCAGCAATGATGCTTCCTCAAGCAAGTCGTTTAATTGGGTTGATTAATGAGGTATTATTTTCATTAATTGGTGAAAGGGGTAAGAATCGTGGAGTTCCTATAGTGACGAAGAAGATCAGTCGGAAGCTATAAACTATAGTGAAAGAAGTTGCAATTAGGGTGAGAACGAGGGCTCAGGCGTTTAAGTAGGAGGTGTTTAAAGCTTCAATGATTGCATCTTTTGAAAAGAATCCTGCTAAAAAGGGAGTGCCGGTTAGGGCTAAGCTTCCAATTGTTAGACATGTAGATGTGAAAGGTATTAGGTTGTGAAGGCCTCCTATTTTTCGGATATCTTGTTCGTCATTTAAGCTGTGGATAATTGAACCAGAACATAAGAAGAGTATTGCTTTGAAAAAAGCGTGGGTACAAATGTGCAAGAATGCGAGTTGCGGTTGATTTAAGCCAATAGTTACTATTATGAGGCCTAGTTGGCTTGATGTTGAGAAAGCAATAATTTTTTTGATATCATTTTGGGTTAATGCGCAAGTGGCTGTGAATAGGGTTGTTAGTGCGCCTAGGCAGAGGCAAATATTTAAGGCAATTTGATTATCTTGTATTAATGGGTGTAGTCGGATGAGTAGAAAAATACCGGCGACAACTATAGTGCTTGAATGTAGTAGGGCAGATACTGGTGTAGGGCCTTCTATTGCTGCGGGTAATCAGGGGTGAAGACCAAATTGAGCAGATTTGCCTGTTGCGGCAATGATTAATCCAATGAGCGGCAGGGTTAGGTTTAGCTCTTTTGACACAGAGAATATCTGTTGTATTTCTCAGGAGTTTAGGTTTATTGCAAATCAAGCCATGCTTATAATTAGTCCGATATCTCCAACTCGGTTGTAGATTACTGCTTGTAGGGCGGCGGTATTAGCGTCTGCTCGTCCGTATCATCAGCCAATGAGAAGGAATGATATGATTCCGACGCCTTCTCATCCAATAAATAGTTGAAATATGTTGTTAGCTGTTACAAGGATAATTATGGCGACTAAAAATAACAGTAGATATTTAAAGAATCGATTTATGTTTGGGTCTGCATGTATATATCAAGATGCGAACTCTAAGATTGATCAGGTGACGTATAATGCCACTGGGGTAAAAATTACTGAATAATGGTCAAATTTTAAACTGATATGGATATTAAAAGTTGATGTATTTATTCATTGTCAGTCTGTGATGATGGTCTCTGTTCCATGATTTAGGAAAATAAGTAGAGGAAGTAGACTGATTAGGAATGAAGTGCTAACGGCTGTTTTTACGTGTGTGATGGCTCAGTCTTGTTTTTGTGGGGTTGGTGATAATGTTGTAAATAGTGGGAATAGAAGGATAGCAAAAATTAGTATTATGCTAGAGGTTATGATTAATGTTTGCATAGCTTTTACTTGGATTTGCACCAAGAGTTTTTGGTTCCTAAGACCAATGGATGAGCTGTTATCCTTTAAAAGCTCGAGTGAGCCATAGATTTTAACTATGGTAGTAAGAATTAGCAGTTCTTATTGCGCAGGCCTCTCTCGGTGGGTAAGGGGAGTTTAACCTCTGTTTTTAGAATCACAATCTAACGTTTTAATTAAAACTATACCTACAAAAATGTCAGCCTCACATAATTTCAGGTTTTGTGATTAGTAGTAGAACTGGTATTAAGTGTATTGTAATTAATAGGTGTTCTCGAGTATGGAATGGGGTGAGACCTATAATATGGGATGGAGTTGGCCCTCGTTGGGTTATTAAGAATATGTATAGTGAATAGCTTGCTGTAATTAGTGTCCCTAAACCTGTTAAAATAAGTGTGTATGGGGATCAGTTAAATATTGTTGTAATGATTATAATTTCTCCTATTAAATTAGGTAAAGGTGGTAATGCTAAGTTGGCTAGGTTGGTGATAAATCATCATGTTGCTGTTAGTGGAAAAATTATTTGTAGTCCTCGTGCTAAAACTATTGTTCGACTATGTGTTCGTTCGTAGGTGGTGTTTGCTAAACAGAATAGTGCGGATGAGACTAGTCCGTGGGCGATTATTAGAATAATTGCTCCTGTAAAGCCTCATGGGGTTTGGATTAGAATTCCTGCAGCTACAAGGCCTATATGGCTTACAGATGAGTAGGCAATAAGGGATTTTAGGTCGGTTTGTCGTAAGCAGATTGAGCCTGTTATAATTACTCCTCATAATGCAAGAATAATGAATGGGTAAGCTATTTCTTTTGTTAGTGGGTCAAGTAAAATGGTGATTCGCATTATTCCATAGCCTCCCAGTTTTAGTAAAATAGCAGCTAGTACTATTGAGCCTGCATTGGGGCCTCCTACGTGTGCTTTAGGTATCCAAAGATGGACCCCATAAAGGGGGATTTTTACCATGAATGCCATTAAGCCACCCATTCATCCAATTTTATCAGATCATGTAAAAAAAGGTATTGGGTCTGAGTAGCATAAGATTAATATGGATAGTGTCCCTGTAGTTACTTGGAGTGAAAGTAGTGCTACTAGGAGGGGAAGGGATGCTATAAGGGTATAAAATAAAAAGTAAATTCCAGCGTTTAGGCGTTCGGTTTGATTACCCCATCGAGTAATAATTATTAGGGTTGGGATGAGTGTAGCTTCAAATATAATATAGAATATGATTAGTTCTGTGGCCCCAAATGCTATAATTAAGAGTATTTGAAGGGATACCATTAAGGATAGGTAGACTTGTTGTCGTTTAATTGGTTCTGAAGACATGTGGTTTTGGCTGGCTAAAATTATAAGGGGAAGAAGTCAACAGGTTAAGATTAAAAAGGGGGTTGATAAAGGGTCAATTGCTAGGTATTCGTTTGAGGTATATCAGCCAGTTCCTGTATTTAGATTAAATCATGTAAGGCTAAATGTAGCAATGATAAGGCTATGTGATGTGGTAGTGGTTCACAGCCATTTTTGTGGAGTAAGTCAGATTGTGGGGAATAGCATGATTGTGGGAATTAAAATTTTTAGCATTGTAGGAGGTTTAGGTTTTTTAGATGATCTGTGCCGTGGGTTCGGGCTGTGGCAACAAGTAGGGCGAGACCTGCACTAGCTTCGCAGGCTGAAAAAGCTAGTAGAAGTATGGGGGCTGTAGAGTAGCAGGTGGTTTCTAGTTGTAGGGTTCAAAGTGATAGAGCAATGTACAGTGATAATATTATACCTTCAAGACATAAAAGGGCTGATAATAAATGTGTGCGGTGAAATGCTAGGCCTATTAGGCCTAGGATAAATGCTGTAGTAAAGCTGAAGTGAGTGGGTGTCATAAGGGAATTATGGACTTTAACCATAATTATCTGAGCCGAAATCAGAGGTCTTTTTTGGACTAATACCCTATTCAGCTCACTCTAGGCCACCTTGTAATCACTCGTAGATGAGACCAATAGTTAGGAGGATGATAACAGTTGAGGCTCAGATTAGAGTGGTAGATGGATTAGAAAGTTGGTTAGCTCATGGAAGGGGTAGGAGAAGTGCAATTTCTAAGTCGAAAAGTAGGAATAGGATGGCGACTAAGAAAAATCGAAGGGAAAAAGGTAGGCGGGCAGAGCCTAATGGGTCAAATCCACATTCGTATGGGGATAATTTATCTGTGTCTGGGTTTATTTGTGGTAATCAGAATGAGACTACGGCGAGAATAATAGATAGGATTGTTGTGATAGTTAAAATTGTAGTAATTAAATTCATTATCTTTCCTTGGATTTTAACCAAGACTGGGTGATTGGAAGTCACTTGTACTGACTTTAGATACTAGAAAGATTATGAGCCTCATCAGTAGATAGAAACGTATAGGAATAGTCAGACAACGTCAACGAAGTGTCAGTATCAGGCGGCAGCTTCAAACCCAAAGTGGTGGTTCGAGGTAAAATGATATTTAATTTGTCGGATTAAGCAAACGGCAAGGAAAGTAGAACCAATAATTACATGAAGACCGTGGAAGCCTGTAGCAACGAAGAATGTTGAACCATATACTCCGTCGGCAATTGTAAAAGGAGCTTCGTAGTATTCCATAGCTTGAAGTGCTGTGAAGTATAATCCAAGTAGGACTGTTAGAGTGAGTGATTGAATAGCTTGTTTTCGTTCACCTTCTATAAGGCTATGGTGTGCTCAGGTTACCGTGACTCCAGATGCTAATAGTACGGCGGTATTTAATAGGGGAACTTCAAATGGGTCTAAGGCAGTAATTCCAGTTGGTGGTCAGCATCCTCCAAGCTCTGGAGTTGGAGCAAGGCTAGAGTGGTAAAAAGCTCAGAAGAAGCCGGCAAAAAAGAATACTTCTGAAGTAATAAATAAAATTATACCGTAACGTAGCCCTTTTTGAACGGGGGGTGTATGGTGTCCTTGGAATGTACCTTCTCGTACGATGTCTCGTCACCACTGATATATTGTCAGGAGAGTTAATACAAGGCCGAGGGAAGCTAAAATAGTTGAATGGAAGTGGAATCAGATTGCAGTACCTGAAGTAAGTAGAAGGGCGCCAATTGCGCCAGTAAGTGGTCAGGGGCTAGGGTCAACCATATGATATGCGTGTGCTTGGTGTGCCATTAGATGTTTTCTTGAAGATATAGGCTTAGTAAGAGAACAAATACATAAGCTTGAATTATTGCTACGGCAACTTCTAGTAGTGTAAGTAAAAAGAGAACTGTGGCTGTTAAAATTGCTACGGCTGGTATTAATGGAAGAAGCACAAATACAGCTGTGGCAATAAGTTGAATTAGTAGGTGACCTGCAGTTAAATTAGCAGTAAGTCGGACACCAAGTGCGAGTGGGCGAATGAACAGACTAATTGTTTCGATGATAATTAGGACTGGAATTAGTAAAGTGGGGGTACCTTCTGGAAGAAGGTGTCCTAATGCTGCTGTAGGTTGGTTTCGTAGGCCAATAATAACGGTGGCTAGTCATAGTGGTAGAGCTAGTCCCATGTTAAGTGAGAGTTGAGTTGTTGGTGTAAATGTATATGGTAGGAGTCCTAATAGATTTAGTGTAATAAGAAAAATTATTAAAGATGTAAAAATTAAAGCTCATTTGTGTCCTGGTAGGTTAAGTGGGAGAAGGAGTTGTTGAGTAAAACGATTAATAAATCAACCTTGTAGAGTAAGAAGTCGATTATTTAATCATCGGGAAGATGGGGTTGGGTATATAATTCATGGTAGAGTTAAGGCTAAGGCAATTAAGGGCACACCTAGTCATGTGGGGCTCATAAATTGGTCGAAAAAGCTTAAGATCATGGTCAGTTTCAAGATTGAGGTTTAGATTTTTCAGCACTTATTGTAGTAGGTTCATTGTTGAATGTGTGATTTAGAATTTTTGGGGGAATTACAGTTAAAAAGATTAATCAGGAAAATACTAAGATTGCAAATCATGGGGCCGGGTTAAGTTGAGGCATTTCACTAGAGGTGGTTGGGGGCCACCAGTCTTTAGCTTAAAAGGCTAACGCTACACCCGGTTTAGCTTTCTAGTGAGGCGTCTTTAAGTATTATTGAGGATCAGTTTTCAAAGTGTTCAAGGGGTACGGCTTCTACAACAATTGGTATGAAGCTGTGATTAGCTCCACAGATTTCAGAGCATTGTCCGTAGAATAATCCTGGGCGGGAGGTAATGAAGGCGGTTTGGTTTAGTCGGCCTGGTACGGCGTCTATTTTAACACCTAGGGCTGGGACAGCTCAAGAGTGGAGGACATCATCTGCTGTAACTAGGACTCGGATGGGGGACTCTATTGGGACAACTATTCGATGATCAGCTTCGAGAAGTCGAAATTGTCCTGGGGAAAGGTCTTGAGTTGGGATTATGTAGGAGTCAAACCCTAGGTCTTCGTAATCAGTATATTCGTAGCTTCAGTATCATTGATGTCCGACAGCTTTAATTGTTAAATGGGGGTCATTTACTTCATCTATGAGGTAAAGAATGCGTAAAGATGGTAGTGCAATTAAGATGAGAATAATGGCTGGAAGAATGGTTCAAATAATTTCAATTTCTTGGGAGTCTAGAATATATTTGTTAGTTAACTTAGTAGATACTATTGCTACAATAATGTAAAGAACTAGGGTGCTAATTAAGAATACAATTATTAGCGCATGATCATGGAAGTGGAGAAGCTCTTCTATTACAGGGGAGGCCGCGTCTTGGAATCCTAATTGTGAGGGATGTGCCATTTTAGTTTTTAACCCAAGACACGCAGGAGTTTAACCTACAGTTTTGCCTTGACAAGGCAATGTAATAACGATTATACTAGTGTCTTATAAAGAAAGTGACAGAGTGGTTATGTGGCTGACTTGAAATCAGTATATGGGGGTTCAATTCCTTCCTTTCTCGTTAATTAGGTCGAATTTGTACGAAAGCAGGTTCTTCGAAAGTATGATAGGGTGGGGGGCAGCCGTGTAGTCATTCTACATTTGTTGAAGTTAATTCAACTGATAGAACTTCTCGTTTAGCAGCAAATGCTTCTCAGAGGATGAATAAGAACATAATTACTGCGATTAGTGAAATTAGTGAGCCAATTGAAGAAACAGTATTTCATAGCGTGTAGGCGTCTGGATAATCAGAGTATCGTCGTGGTATTCCTGCTAAACCAAGGAAATGTTGTGGGAAGAATGTGAGATTAACTCCAATAAATATCACTCCGAAATGGATTTTTGCTCAAGTGCTGTGAAGAGTATAGCCTGAAAATAGTGGGAATCAGTGTACGAAAGCCCCCATAATAGCGAAAACAGCTCCTATTGATAAAACGTAGTGGAAGTGGGCTACAACATAGTAAGTATCATGTAGGACAATGTCCAGTGAAGAATTTGATAAGACAATGCCAGTGAGACCTCCTACAGTAAACAAGAAAATGAAACCTAAGGCTCATAAAAGTGGAGTATCTCATTTAATTGAGCCACCATGAAGAGTGGCTAATCAGCTGAATACTTTGACTCCTGTTGGAATAGCAATAATTATTGTAGCTGATGTAAAATAAGCGCGTGTGTCTACATCTATACCCACAGTAAACATGTGATGCGCTCAAACAATAAATCCTAGAAGGCCAATTGCCATTATAGCTCATACTATTCCTATATAACCAAATGGTTCTTTTTTTCCTGCGTAGTAAGCAACAATGTGGGAGATTATGCCGAAACCTGGTAAAATTAAAATATAAACTTCTGGGTGTCCGAAAAATCAGAATAGGTGTTGGTATAAAATTGGGTCCCCTCCTCCAGCTGGGTCGAAGAAAGTTGTATTTAAGTTGCGGTCTGTAAGAAGTATTGTAATTCCGGCGGCCAAAACGGGTAGAGAAAGAAGGAGTAAAACTGCCGTAATTAGGACTGCTCAAACGAATAGTGGTGTTTGGTACTGGGAGATAGCTGGCGGTTTCATGTTAATGATGGTAGTAATAAAGTTAATTGCTCCTAGAATTGATGAGATTCCTGCTAAGTGTAGTGAAAAAATAGTCAGATCTACAGAAGCACCTGCGTGAGCAAGATTTCCTGCAAGGGGGGGATAGACTGTTCACCCTGTACCAGCTCCAGCTTCAACTCCGGAAGAAGCTAATAGTAGTAGAAAAGAGGGTGGGAGAAGTCAGAAGCTTATGTTGTTTATTCGTGGGAAGGCCATGTCTGGGGCACCAATTATTAAGGGCACTAGTCAATTTCCGAAGCCCCCAATCATAATGGGTATTACTATAAAGAAAATTATAACAAAGGCGTGGGCTGTTACAATTACGTTGTAAATTTGGTCATCCCCAAGAAGGGCACCTGGTTGACTGAGTTCTGCTCGGATAAGAAGGCTAAGTGCTGTGCCAACCATCCCAGCTCAGGCACCGAATACTAAATAAAGGGTGCCAATGTCTTTGTGGTTAGTTGAGAAGAATCAACGTGTAATAGTCACAGGTAGGGTGGCCGAACATAGGTGGTGGGTTGTAGCCCCAAAGATAAAGGTTTAAGTCCTTTCCCTATCACAGCCTTGTGGTGTAATCATGTTGGATTGCAAATCCAAAGAAGTGACTTGGTCGTCGCCGGGGCTTTTCTCCGCCTTTTTCCTGGCGGCGGAGAAAAGTAGATGAAAGCTCGTTGGTTAGAGCACTTAGCTGTTAACTAAGAGATTGTAGGATCGAGGCCTTCTCATCTAGGAAGGCTTTAGCTTAATTAAAGTGTCTGGGTTGCATTCAGAAGATGTGAGATAAAGTCTTGCAAGTCTTAACAGGGGTTAGGAGATTTTCACTCCTGCTGGGAGCTTTGAAGGCTCATGGTCTTATGTTATCCTAAACCCCTATAAAAGTATTGCTAGGGTGGTGGGGGTTAGAGGTAGAAGGGAAGTTGCTAAAACAGTTGATGTTGCTAGTAGTAGGGTTGATTGTGTATTTTTTAGTCGTCATGGGGCTGATGAGTTATTTGTGCTTGGGGAGATGGTTAAAGTTATGGCGTAGCATAAGCGTAAATAAAAATATAGGCTTAGAAGGGCTGAGATAGCAATAATAGTTGCTGTTAGGGGTAGATGTTGTTTAGTTAATTCTTGTAAGATTAGTCATTTTGGTATAAATCCAGTTAGTGGTGGTAATCCTCCTAGTGATAGTAATGTGAGAGAAAGAAGGGTTGCTGCTAAAGGGGTTTTAGTTCAAGCAGAAGATAGTGTTGTGATTTTGGTAGTTTGATTGAGTTTAAGTATTAGGAATGTGGAAGTCGTTATGAAGATATATGTAATTAAAGCGAGTAAGGTAAGTGTTGGTATGGTTTGTAATACAATAATTATTCATCCTAGATGTGCGATAGAAGAGTATGCTATAATTTTTCGTAATTGTGTTTGGTTTAGCCCCCCTCATCCCCCAATAAAGGTTGAAAGTAGTCCTAGGGTTATTAATAATGAGTGATTAACGTTGGGGGCGATTTGAATGATTAATGCAAATGGGGCTAGTTTTTGTCAGGTTGATAGGATTAAACCTGTTGTTAGTTCTAGGCCTTGTAATACTTCTGGAAGCCAGAAATGTATTGGAGCTAGTCCAATTTTTAGAGCTAGGGCTGTTATAACTAGAGTGGTGGTAATTGGGTGTGATATTTGATTAATATCTCACTGTCCTATAATTCATGCGTTTGTTGTGCTAGCAAATAAGATTATGGCGGCGGCTGTTGCTTGGGTTAAGAAGTATTTAGTAGTGGCTTCTACTGCTCGTGGGTGATGTTGTTGGGCTATAAGAGGAAGGATAGCTAGAGTATTAATTTCAAGGCCTATTCAGGCGAGTAGCCAGTGAGAGCTTGCAAAGGTGAGAGTTGTGCCAAGGCCTAAACTGGAGATAAGAATTATAATTACGTAAGGGTTCATTAGTAAAGGAAGGATTTTAACCAACATGTTTGGGGTATGGGCCCAAAAGCTTTATTAGCTGACTTTACTAGAAAATGGTGTAGTGGAGGCACTTAGAGTTTTGATCTCTACAGTAAGGGTTCGAGCCCCTTTTTTCTAAGGAACTGAAGGGATTTTAACCCTTATGGTTTACTCTATCAAAGTAGCCCTTAGAAATTCAGGCACAGTTCCTTATAGTACTAAAGTTGTGGAGGCAGACCTGTGAATGCAATTGGAATAGCGGTATGTCATAGGACTAAGGCTAGTGTTATTGGTAGGAAGTTTTTTCAGATTAAGTGTATTAGTTGGTCATACCGGAATCGAGGGTAAGAAGCTCGTACCCATAAAAATACTATGGATAATAGGGCTGCTTTAGTTATTAGGTTGATGGTAGTGAGTTCAGGTATTGTTGGGAAGTGTGATGCTCCTAGAAATAGGATTGTAGAAAGGGTGTTTATTAAAAGAATATTAGCGTATTCGGCTAAGAAAAATAGTGCGAATGGTCCTCCTGCATATTCTACGTTAAATCCGGAAACTAGTTCTGACTCTCCTTCGGTTAAGTCAAATGGTGCTCGGTTAGTTTCTGCTAGTGTGGAAATATACCATATTGCGGCTAAAGGTCAGGCTGGGGCAGCTAATCAGATGCTCTCTTGTGTAACATTAAATGTTTGTAGGGTGAAGCCGCCGGTAAAAATAATTGTTGATAGAATAATTAATCCTAGGCTAACTTCATATGAGATGGTTTGGGCTACGGCACGTAGGGCCCCAAGTAGTGCATATTTAGAGTTTGATGCTCATCCTGAGCCTAGGATTGAATATACAGCTAGGCTTGATAGGGCTAGTATAAATAAAATGTTTAAGTTTAGATCAAGTACTGGATAGGGGGTAGGTATTGGTGCTCAAAGTGTTAGTGCTAGTGTTAGCGCTAGAATTGGGGTAAAAATAAATAAGATAGGAGAGGAGGTGGACGGGCGGATCGGTTCTTTAATGAATAGTTTGACTCCGTCTGCGATTGGTTGAAGAAGTCCATAAGGTCCTACAATGTTTGGACCTTTTCGGAGTTGTATATAACCTAACACTTTTCGTTCAATTAGGGTGAGAAATGCAACTGCTAGTAAGACTGGTACGATATAGGCGAGAGGATTAATGATATGGAGTAATAGGGCGTTTAACATAATTAAGAAGGGGATTTGAACCCCTGAGTAAAAGGGCTTAGGCCTTTCGCATTTACCGGGCTCTGCCATCTTAATATACTCTTTTTTAGGGTTGTGGGGGTACTTCCCTTTATTTATTTTAGTTGTTTTCATTAATTGGGGCTGGAGCGTACTTAGAGCATGGGCTCCATATTTCCGGTCCTTTCGTACTAGGAAATATAGTTTTACAGATAGAAACTGACCTGGATTACTCCGGTCTGAACTCAGATCACGTAGGACTTTAATCGTTGAACAAACGAACCCTTAATAGCGGCTGCACCATTAGGATGTCCTGATCCAACATCGAGGTCGTAAACCCTCTTGTCGATATGGACTCTAAAAGAGGATTGCGCTGTTATCCCTAGGGTAACTTGGTTCGTTGATCGGCTTTTGGGCCGGATCATATAAGTCAGAAATTCTGTGGCTTAGAAATGTATTTCTTAGTTTTAGGAGGTTATCCCAATCAGCGTGGGGGTTTTATTTTTCCCCATGGTCGCCCCAACCGAAGACATTTGGGACCAGATTTCATTGTGTTTTTACCTATTTGGGGTTGTTTAACATGTTTGGTCTTGTGTCTTAAGCTCCATAGGGTCTTCTCGTCTTGTATTATTATGTCCGCTTCTTCACGGGCAGATCAATTTCACTGACTAGGGGAAGGAGACAGTTAAACCCTCGTTATGCCATTCATACAGGTCTTCATTTAAAAGACAAGTGATTGCGCTACCTTCGCACGGTCAAAATACCGCGGCCGTTAAACTTTTGGTCACAGGGCAGGCGGGACCTCCTATGTTTTATTATTCAGGAGGCGATGTTTTTGGTAAACAGGCGAGGTTTATGTTTGCCGAGTTCCTTCTTCACCTTTAAGTCTTTCCTAATGGCACTCCTGTGTAGGGGTAACGATAGGTTATGCATGTTTTTCTAGTTTATTTTTATTATTGCATTACTCTCTTTGGTTGAGTTCGTTAATTGTTGGTGGGGTGTCCGATCCAACTTACACATGTGCTTGGAGAAGTTCATTCTTCTTGTTACTCATTCTAGCATTATTTCTTTCATGGGTGCATGAAATAACCTGATAATTGTGAGGGTGTAGGAATTAATTATAGTTATAAGGAGCTATACTCCATTTGAGCTTTAACGCTTTCTAAACAGGTGGCTGCTTTTAGGCCCACTGAAATGGGTGCTTTTATTAAAATTATAAGCCTTTACCTCTCTTTAAGGTTGTATCCTTTCTCAAAGAAGCTGTACCTTCTATGAGTAACTTCTGTTTGTTTCTTTGATCTATTTTAGTAATACTAAATTGATTGAAGGAAGAACAGAGCTGAACTTCTATTCATTTCTCAGGTAACCAGCTATAACCAAGTTCGGTAGGTTTGTCACCTCTACTCGGAACTCTTCCCACTCTTTTGCTACAGAGAAGGGTTGGCTCTATGTAAGCTGTTTCGGAGTAGCTCACTTGGTTTCGGGGTTTCAAACTATAGTTCTCTTTGCTTGATTTTACTAGCTAAAACATGATGCAAAAGGTACGAGGGTATATCTCTGCTTTTTTAGGCTGGAATGTGTTGTTTCATTTCTCTTTCAGCTTTCCCTTGCGGTACTTTTTGTATTGCTTATTAATTCCTTTTCTGTCGCCCATACTAGGGTGGAAGAATGTTTTATTTATTTTTGTTTAGTTTGGTAAAGTTGAATAATGTTGGTTTTTTAGTTTTATTGGTTAAGCTAGCTATTTGGCTCAGGGTAATCCAACTTGCATGGATGTCTTCTCAGTGTAAGGGAGATGCTTAACTGTCTCAGCCACACCCTGATTGTTCCAAGTGCACCTTCCGGTACACTTACCATGTTACGACTTGCCTCCCCTTGAATTTATTAATGTGTTAATTACAGTTGTAGTGTTTGTTAGGGAGAGTGACGGGCGGTGTGTGCGCGCCTCAGAGCCGAGTTCAAAAGAACACTATGTTTTCTTTTTACTACTAAATCCACCTTCGAATACATGTTTCAGTGTATTTTCCGTATATTCTGTAATAGAAAATGTAGCCCATTTCTTCCCACTTCGTACGCTACACCTCGACCTGACGTTTTGGATTTTATTCTTTTTGCTTACTATAGGTCCTTCACAGGGTAAGCTGACGACGGCGGTATATAGGCGGTATTAACAAGAAGTGGTGAGGTTTAACGTGGAGTATCGGTTCTAGAACAGGCTCCTCTAGATGGGTCTGAGGTACCGCCAAGTCCTTTGGGTTTTAAGCTAGCGCTCGTAGTTCCCTGGCGGATGTAGCTGTATAGCATCATCTAAGTTTATGGCTAAGCATAGTGGGGTATCTAATCCCAGTTTGTGTCTTAGCTGTCGTGGGGTCAGAGGGTAGTAAAGCTACTTTCGTTATTGGACTTCAACTTTTCGGGTGCGTATAACAGCTTAGAAAGTTTTCGGCTTTAGTTATTATCTGTTCATAACCACTCTTTACGCCGTGCATATCAGCTTGGGTCTCTCGTATAACCGCGGTGGCTGGCACGAGTTTTACCGACCCTCTTATCTCTAACTAAGTCAAGCTTGCGCTTATGGCTTAATGTTTATCACTGCTGAATTCCCTTGGGGGTGTGGCTTAGCAAGGTGTCTTGGGCTAAAATTTTGTGCCTGATACCGGCTCCTCTTCTCCGGGCGGGAGGTTGAGGGCATTCTCACAGGTGTGCGGAGACTTGCATGTGTAAATTGAGATAAAGTTGATAGTAAAGTTAGGACCAAACCTTTATGCTTGTGGGACTTTCTAGGGTCCATCTTAACATCTTCAGTGTTATGCTTTAGTTAAGCTACACTAGC